GGAAGACTTTTTATCCATACTAAATCAAAAATTCAATTTATAATCCAATTCCAATATAGAATGCTATTGAATTTTTCGTCCTTTTCCATTCTTTCGTTTCTATAACCTACCTTCTTCGTTCTACTTACTTAATACAGACAATTAATTTAAGTATCCGACGAGGTATCAGATGACCGGTATTCAATGGGTCAGGTCACACCTAAGACCCAAACAATATAAGTGAGATGGAAAAAGGACGGATTAAAAGATCTAATATTCCAACATATTTACTAAAAAGGGGTACCTTGCTTGGTCTTTTATTTATTATTTATAAATTTATAATAAATAAAATTAAATAATTTTAATTAAATAATTTTAATTAAGATTATTATATACTAATAGATTTAATTAATATTAATTATTAATATAATTAATTAATATAATATCCTCTTCTCTTTCTTGGATTGGGGGAGAACACATACATAAAAAAATTAGCATACAATTTGAATGAGATAGATTTTTTTAATTAAAAATAGAGGATACACAAGTCGGAGTTGGAAAAGGGCTGGGCACTCTACTCCATTTCATTATTCAAGAACAATCAAAAAATAAAGTCAAAAGAATAACGAATATGGTATCTCTAAAAATACTGACATAGAGTAATATAACCGATCGTACCAATCAATCTAGATATGTCTCTTCCTTATCAATCGGTACTATTCCATAGTGAAAGAAATGAAAATTCCCGCATTTCTTTTGTCTGATGATAAATATAAAAATATTAATGTGAACCGAAAAACAAAAAAAAAAAATAAGGATTCTTAGATCTTGCTCCCTGTCCCACTTTATCTGTAAAAAGTGGGAGATGAATTGATAAATTCATCGGATCCTAGTTCGGGACTGACGGGGCTCGAACCCGCAGCTTCCGCCTTGACAGGGCGGTGCTCTGACCAATTGAACTACAATCCCAGCGAGGTGTATGGCATACATATTCTTATGGTTTCATAAGAACATTCTATTCGTCTCGTCGTGTTGTAACAGAAACAAAAATGATATGACTGATATCATATCCACATGGATATGAACTATAGCAATAATTACTAGTAATCGGTGGTTCTTTTTTTTTTTTTTTTTATTGTCAAAAATAAATGACTAATTAAAAATATGGATAGATCAAAAAAATGGTTGATCTTTATTTTGACGGATAGGGCATTTCTATTTCTGGAGGACAAATTAAACTGGTTAGATCGTATTCAATGGAGCGGCGAATTTTTGGGCCGAGCTGGATTTGAACCAGCGTAGACATATTGCCAACGAATTTACAGTCCGCCCCCATTAACCGCTCGGGCATCGACCCAGGAAGAATTAATTCTAGGTTTAGTTATAATCCATGATTAACTTCCTTTCGTAGTACCCTACCCCCAGGGGAAGTCGAATCCCCGCTGCCTCCTTGAAAGAGAGATGTCCTGAACCGCTAGACGATGGGGGCAGATCCGCCCGACCATCAGCATACTATGCTGATAGTATGATAAGTTTTTTTGGAATTGTCAATATACAATATAATTATAATATATTATATAACTAGATCAAAAGAGTCTTTTCTACTTTGAAATTTTTAATATTAATATACAGAAATCTAGATAACTTTAATTTACAATAAATACGGATTAATATAGATATATATATTATTATGTATTATAATACAATGCATAGCATAGTATTATATAATATATATACAGATTAATTAAACAAAGTTATAGTAGTAGGATTCCCTTAGTTAGGGTAGTGCTTGATCCGACAGAAAAAAGGGATAAAAAGAATATTTAATAATATTTATTATAATTAGAATATTAATTTTTTTTTCTTCATTCAATTTTAACTAATTTCTTCGTTCATCGTTCAGATTAGATATGCCTATCACTATCTCATATTAAACCAAAAAATTCAAAAACGCTAGACATTTTTTTTTTTTTTTTTATGGAATTTGGCTCGGGATATGAATCCCCCCATCACATGATTGAAGAGAATATCTTAACTCTATGTTGATAATGAGCTCTTATACATATATGTAGATATGTATATGTCTATTATATTATATCTATTATATATGTAGTAAACTCATAATTTAATTAAAACTATTAAATTTTTTAAATTGAATAAACAGGCCCTTTTAACTCAGTGGTAGAGTAACGCCATGGTAAGGCGTAAGTCATCGGTTCAAATCCGATAAAGGGCTTTTTCATTAAACTCAAGTCTTAGTCTTCGTTTTCCATTGTTAATAGTTCTAAAAAATAAAAAAAAAAAAAGGTAATCACCAGTATAATGAATTCTAATTAGATTATGGGTCGTAGTTATAAAGTTGAAATTTATTCATTTTCATAATTGTGGAGAGTCCATTTTGTAGTGACATAGTAACCCTCTTTCTTCATGTCTCATTATTCATTTTGTCTTGACTTGATACATAAATATTCTAGATATCCAATCCATCCCTATTGTTAATCGTCAAACTAAAGTATTCCTG